TATGTATGGCGCAACCCTAATCTTTGTTTTTCAAGTTTCTAATCCTTTATTCTAAATTCGAATTTAAATATCAATAGAATAATAAATATATCAAAAAAAATTCGAATTTAGAATATACTTTAGAATATACCATATATACTAACCATATATACTATAAGAATAGAAAAGAATATAAAGAATGTAAGATAAATATAATAAGAATACAAAGAATAGTTAGAAAATATATAAAATAGAAAATATATTAAAGAATAAAAAATTCATGCTTGACAGTGATATATGATATATATGTAAATCCTAGATGTACAAATAGCAAATGTCCTAAATTCTTTATGAAAAAAGCTAAGCATAAATCGATATGCTGAACTAAGAAAAAAAAGGGTTGGCTAGGTAATAAATAAAATAGTAAATAGAGTTCAGGTTCGAATTCCATAGACGGTATGGGCGTATTGTATATTGTATATTGTATATAATAATAACTGAAAGAGTTCCTCAACAGTTTTATTAATCCTTTTTACTTTTGAATTTGGATTCGACTGAAGAGTAACAATAACAACGAAATCGAGTGGCAACTCCCATTTCTTTTTGAATTAACCGATCAACTTGCTGTCGAACTCTTATTTTGGATTTTGGACTCGATAATTGTCGAAAAAAAAATTCGACATATAACATATATATATATATTTTTTTTATGAAAAAAAATCCTACTACTTCTGGCCTGGAAGTTTCCACGCTTGAAAGAAAAAACCTCGGACGTATCGCTCAAATTATTGGTCCAGTACTGGATGTAGCTTTTTCCCCCGGCAAGATGCCTAATATTTACAACGCTCTAGTGGTGAAGGGCCGAGATACTGCCGGTCAGCAAATTCATGTTGTTTGTGAAGTACAGCAATTATTAGGGAATAACCAAGTTCGGGCTGTAGCTATGAGTGCTACAGATGGTCTAACAAGAGGGATGGAAGTGATTGACACGGGAGTTCCTCTAAATGTTCCAGTTGGTGGAGCTACTCTAGGACGAATTTTTAACGTACTTGGTGAACCCGTTGATAATTTAGGTCCTGTAGATACTCGTACAACATCTCCTATTCATAGATCAGCACCCGCCTTTATACAGTTAGACACAAAATTATCTATTTTTGAAACAGGAATTAAAGTAGTAGACCTTTTAGCTCCTTATCGCCGTGGAGGAAAAATAGGGCTATTCGGGGGGGCTGGAGTGGGTAAAACAGTACTCATTATGGAATTGATCAACAACATTGCCAAAGCTCATGGAGGTGTATCCGTATTTGGCGGAGTGGGTGAACGTACTCGTGAAGGAAATGACCTTTACATGGAAATGAAAGAATCTGGAGTAATTAATGAACAAAATATTGCGGAATCAAAAGTGGCTCTAGTCTATGGCCAGATGAATGAACCGCCGGGAGCTCGTATGCGAGTTGGTTTGACCGCTCTAACTATGGCCGAATATTTTCGAGATGTTAATGAACAAGACGTCCTTCTTTTTATCGACAATATCTTCCGTTTCGTCCAAGCGGGATCTGAAGTATCCGCCTTATTAGGTAGAATGCCCTCCGCTGTGGGCTATCAACCCACCCTTAGTACTGAAATGGGTTCTTTACAAGAAAGAATTACTTCTACCAAAAAAGGGTCCATAACTTCTATTCAAGCTGTTTATGTACCGGCAGACGATTTGACTGACCCTGCTCCGGCCACGACATTTGCGCATTTAGACGCGACTACTGTATTATCACGAGGACTAGCTGCTAAGGGTATCTACCCAGCAGTAGATCCTTTAGATTCAACGTCAACTATGCTTCAACCCCGCATTGTTGGTGAGGAACATTATGAAACTGCGCAAAGAGTGAAGCAAACTTTACAACGTTACAAAGAACTTCAGGACATTATAGCTATCCTGGGGTTGGACGAATTGTCCGAAGAGGACCGCTTAACCGTAGCAAGGGCACGAAAAATAGAGCGTTTCTTATCACAACCCTTTTTCGTAGCAGAGGTATTTACGGGTTCTCCGGGGAAATATGTCGGTCTAGCAGAAACTATTAGAGGGTTTAAATTGATCCTTTCCGGGGAATTAGATGGTCTTCCTGAGCAGGCCTTTTATTTGGTAGGTAACATTGATGAGGCTACTGTGAAGGCTACGACTTTAGAAATGGAGAACAAATTGAAGAAATGACCTTAAATCTTTGTGTACTAACTCCCAATCGAATTGTTTGGGATTCAGAAGTGAAAGAAATCGTTTTATCTACCAATAGCGGACAAATTGGCATATTACCAAATCACGCGCCTACTGCCACAGCAATAGATATAGGTCTATTGAGAATACGCTTAAATGACCAATGGTTAACGATGGCTTTGATGGGTGGTTTTGCTAGAATAGGAAATAATGCGATCACTGTTTTAGTAAATGATGCGGAAAAAAGTAGTGATATTGATCCACAAGAAGCTCGGAAAACCCTTGAAATAGCAGAAGCTAACTTGCGGAAAGCTG